ATATTAAGGAAAAATGATAAAATGGCTGAGACAATAGGCGGTAGATTGTAAATCTATTTACGAAATTATTTTCTTTTATCATTTCGGTTTTATAGTTTAAATTTAAAACATTAGATTGCAATTCTAAAAATGAATAATTTCTAAAGCTTGAGAAATAGAACTTAAGAAAACTTCTTATTTAAAGCTTTGAAGGCTATCAGTTTATTTTAACTTAAAGTCCTAAATTAAAATTAAAAAAACAGAGATAAACAATATTATAATAAAGTTTACAAATAAAATAATTCCTGTTTTATTTGTATTCTTAGAGAGGGCTTGGGTAACAAATGTTTTTGACTTTTTTCTCGAGATAATTACCGATCTTAAAAGAATCCGAAAATAAAAGAATAATCTAAAAAGAGACGATAAAATAAGAATTAAAGTTAAAAAAATTTGGCTTTGTGCCATTAACTGTAGAATAATAATTATTTTTATTATAAAACCTGAAAAAGGAGGAAGTCCTGCTAAAGATATTAAAGGAAAAGCTATTGTAGTTTTAACAAAAAAATCATCTGCCATTTTATTGACAAGTTGTTTAATATGCTTAATAGTGAAAAAGTGAAATATAAGGCAGATAGATGAAAGAAGAACACAATAAACACTAAAGTATATAAATCAAAGGTAAAGAGATATTGAAAGTCCTTGAAGGAGTCAGCCTATATGATTTAGAGAGGAATAAGCTATAACTTTGTTTAAATGTGTTTGATTTAAGCCACCGAGCCCACCTAAAAGAGAGGATAAAATAATTGAGGTTAGAACTATCTTCTGGCTAAGATGATTATATAAAGTATAAGAAGTTAAAACTATTGGTCTGATTTTCTGAAAAGTGTTAAGAATAATAATTTGCAATCAATTAAGCTGCTTTATAACCTCAATAAATCAGAAATGAAAAGGAGCCCCCCCCATTTTTATAATTAAGGCAGCTGTTATAACCAGATTAGAAGGAAAATAAGAAGAACAGAGTAATAAAACTCCAAGCAAAATACAAGAGGACCTTAGAGCTTGAATAAGAAAATATTTTAAAGTAATTTCGGTTCTATATTGATTTGTAGGAGAAGAAATAATAGGAATAAAAGATAAAAGATTAATTTCAAGGCCAATCCAGATTATTAATCAAGAAGACGAAGAGATAGAAATCATAATACCAAGGAGTAAAGAAGTAAAAAATAAAAGTTTAGAACTAGATCTTATAATTAAAAGGAGAGTCAAATCTCATTTACGGGGTATGAGCCCGTTAGCTTCGCCTTTAGCTTATCCTTTTACAGGAAAAAGAGGCAAAGTATATATTGGTGTATTAGAGCACATAAAGTTTTGATCTTTAAAGAAATGGTGTGATTCCATTTTATATAATCACACTAATTATTAATAAGTCTTTGTAAGAGGTTGTGTTTAAAAGTTTGGAGGTTAATAAAGGTAATTCCGAATTACATTACCCATTCTATCAAAATGGTCCTTTTGTCAGGCACTTTATTTCTGTAACAGTAGTTTGCTGTTTATAAATAATAACCATAATTAAAAGTTATTACAATAATGAGAACAAAAATATTTTTAGTTTAACTTGTTATATATAATTATTTAAATTATAATTATTTAATTAATAATAAAAACTTATTTATATAAAATAATTAATTATAAAATTAATTATTTAATATAAATCTATTAAATTTAAACTCTACAATTTATTTCGAAAAATTATAAATTGTAGAGTTTAAATTTATTAGATTTATTTAATTAGCATAATATATATCAATCTTATTATATATGTAAAATAAATAGTTATTGTATATTTAATTTATTTAATATACTTATTATATGAAATATTTTAATAATATTTAAAAATTTGTTTATATTAAATAATTGATTATAAGAGTAAACCTATATATAAAAGTTATTTTTTATAAAAAATATTTATATATATATATATATATATATATATATATATATGCTTATATATAAGTAAAATTGTAGATATAATTAAAAACAATAGTTTATAATATATATATATATATATATATATATATATGATTTTAATTAACCTCTAGATATAAAGAGTACTCTTACAGTCTATAAAATGTTAAATATATAAGAATGAGTTATTATTTATAAAAAGTGTTTGAGAATATATTATACACCTTGCTTTCTCTATCCAAGACTTAAATTATATAAAGATTTTTAGATATAAGAAGCTGTATTTTATTGAGGATGATTTATAGATAAATTCATATATATGGACTTCTGGTCAATAGATTTGATCATTTATTTAGTATTTAAATGAGATAACAGAGTCCTAAAATTTTTTCCTTTATTTATATAGAAATCAATATAAAAAAATAATTAAACTCAATATTAAAGTTCTCATTATAGTTTAAATGTATATTGGTCGGGCTTTCATTTAATATACTGAGTATTTTTATTTAAAGTTTGGAAAACCAGGGGCACCTAATCTTTCTCATTTTTTATTTTTTAAAAAGAAAATTAAAAAAATGTTCTCATTTATATTTAGATAAATAATAAGTCAACAAAAACTATTAAGGTAGTGGTTTAAAATTTAAATTTTATTTTGGTTTACTTTTTTATTATTTAGTTTAATATCATATGTAAAATTAACAATAAAAATGCTAAAAATTTAATATTATATGGGCTTTTTATATTTTAAAATTAATTGTCAATGTTAAACATTATATATAAATAAAAGTTTTATATAGAAATCTAAAAATAATTGGTTAAATTTGTGCCAGCATCCGCGGTTAGACTGTGAAATTAAAATAAAAATATATTGGTTAAATAGAGTTTAGTAATGTAAAAGTAAAGATAAATAATATGAAATTGTCATAAAAAAGGTGAAATTTATTATTGAAGAAATTCATTTTATTGAATTTAAAATAAACCAAACTCAAAAATCCTGGAGATAAAGCAGGATTAGATACCCTGTTATACCTTTATTTGTTAAAAATACCAAATAATTAAATAGTTATATTCTTTAAATTTAAAAAATGTGGCGGTGTTTAATCTTATTAGAGGAACTTGTTTCTTAAATCGACAATCCACGAACAATCTTATCTTATTTTGTAATAAACCAGTTTGTATATCTTCATTTAAAAATAATTCCCTAAGGTGTAATTATTAAAATAAAATAATTTAAAACATTAGATCAACATGCAGCTAATAATAAGAGGAAAATGAGTTACAATTAATTAAATTTATTTGATAAAGAACAAATATAAAAGGATTTATAAGTAATAAGTTTTTAATAAGAACTTATGACATAAAGTTCTAAAACATGTACATATTGCCCGTCGTCCTCTTGTACAAAAGGGGTAAGTCGTAACATAGTAGAAATATTGGAAAATGTTTCTAGAAATAAATCAAAGTAAAGCTAATTTAGTGCAGCATTTCACTTACAATGAAAAAAATATTGTGCAATTCAATATTCTTTGAAAAATAATTTATTAATAAAATCGTTTAAAGTTTTTAATTAAAGTATTAATAGTATAATAAATAGTAAAAGTAAAATAAAATTTTTAGATCTTGTTATAGTAAAAAGTATTGTAAAAGAATAATGAAATAATTTAAAAAATAAATAAAAAGACAGTAATTATAAAAAAATGTACCTTTTGTGTCAGGGATAATCAAAATAAAATAATTAATTTTATGTATCCCGAAAAAGAAAGAGCTAAAAAGTATTAACGTAATTTTGTGTCATAAAAAATCAAAAATGCTTATTTAGTGTTAAAATAACAGTCGGTTTCTTTAATTTCTGGTTGTAAGCAAATAAAATTCAATTTTGTCTTTAGAATAAATAACTAACTTAAGACAAAGATTTGTAGGGATAAGCTTATAAATCTAAATTAATTTAGAGATAATAAATTAAAGTTCAATAAAGTAAATTTAAAATTAGTTACCTTTAAAAAGTGTTATAACTTATTAATAAAACTATTATTTAATTTTTATATAATATCCTAATTAATTAGCTTACTTTTAATAATTTAGTTCAAAAAGAAATAATGATTATATTAGTATAATAAAATGTAAAATTAAGTTTATAAATAAAATTATATAAAAATTATTTTAATTTGTAAAATATTTTTAAGGAACTCGGCAAATATTATTTCCGTCTGTTTATCAAAAACATTTCTTTTAGTAAAAAATAAAAAGTATGTTCTGCTCACTGATTTATTAAATTTAAGAGCTGCGGTATTCCTGACCGTGCTAAGGTAGCATAATAATTAGCCTTTTAATTGGAGGATGGTATGAAAGAATAAACGAGAAATAAACTGTTTCAAAAATATTAATTGAATCTAACTTTTAAGTCAAAAGGCTTAAATAAAAAAAGAAGACGATAAGACCCTATAAATCTTTATTTATAATACATTTATTAGATAATTATAAGTATAACTCTAATTTTGTGTATTAGTTTAATATATTGGGGCGATAAAAATATAAAATTTAACTATTTTTAGATAAATACATTAAATAATTGTAATTTAAATGATCCTTGTTAAAGATTAAAAAGTTAAGTTACTTTAGGGATAACAGCGTAATTTTTTTTGAGAGCCCTAATCGACAAAAAAGTTTGCGACCTCGATGTTGAATTAAGAGTTCTTTGTAAAGCAGCATTTACAAAAGAAAGTCTGTTCGACTTTTAAATTCTTACATGATTTGAGTTCAAACCGGCGTGAGCCAGGTTGGTTTCTATCTCTTTTGTTTTAAAAATTTATTATAGTACGAAAGGATTTAATAAATGTTAAAATAACTTTATAAGTGAACTTAATTAACAAACCACTATATTGGCAGAACTTATGCATTAGATTTAGGATCTAATTATGTAGTTATTATACTACATATAGTATTGTTAATATTGTCAATAATAGTTGTAAAATATTTAGTTCTTATTATTTGTGTACTAGTAGCTGTTGCTTTTATTACTTTATTAGAGCGTAAAGTGTTAGGTTATATTCAAATTCGTAAAGGGCCTAACAAAGTGGGGTATATAGGTGTATTACAGCCGTTTTCAGACGCAGTAAAATTATTTACAAAAGAGCAAATTAGTCCCTTAATATCTAATTTTATGGTCTATTACCTTTCCCCTGTATTTAACTTAGTTATTGCATTAGTAGTTTGAGCTTGTCTACCATACTGTTTTGTATTAGTTAACTTTAATTTCAGGGTCTTGTATTTCGTTTGCTGTTTAAGGCTCGGAGTATATACAACAATAAGGGCCGGATGATCCTCTAATTCTAAATACTCTATATTAGGTAGGTTGCGATCAATCTCCCAGACTATTTCGTACGAGGTAAGTCTTGCATTAATTTTATTAAGGTTCTTGATAATAGTAGGAGGCTTTAGGTTGTCTTTATTGGACGAATATCAATCTCTAGGATGGTCTTTATTCCTCTTTTTTCCCTTATCTTGTGTGTGATTTGTGTCTAGGTTGGCAGAAACTAATCGAACTCCCTTTGATTTTAGTGAAGGAGAGTCGGAGCTAGTCTCCGGATTTAATACTGAGTATAGAAGAGGAGGTTTCGCATTAATTTTTATAGCAGAATATGCTAGAATCATTTTTATAAGAGTGTTGTTCGCATTATTATTTTTAGGCGGAAATATTGCAAGAGTTACATTCTACCTAAAGTTTCTTTTTGTCGGTTTTGCTTTTATTTGAGTACGAGGGACCCTACCCCGGTTTCGTTATGATAAATTGATAGATTTATCTTGAAAAAGATTTTTACCAGTTTCATTAAATTATTTATTTTTTTTTTTAGGCTTAAAGGTTTATATGTTTTGCTGTTTGATTTAACAGCACTAAAATAAGAAAAAGATCATTAGAGGGTATGAACCTCTTTCTCCCGCTTTCAAAACGGGCGCCTTCAGTTAGCTAAACAATCTTAATCTAGAAGTTTATCCCAAACAATAGTTGTTAAAGGAGCTACAACATAGTAAGAAAAATAAATAACTGTAAGGACCTGACCAGTAATAACATAAGGGTCTTCAACAGGTCGTGCTCCAATTCAAGTTAGTAGAAAAACAGTTGATACTAAAAATCAGAATATGATCTGATTAATAGGGTAAAAAGTAAGTCTTCGGAATTTCCTTCTATGTGTAAAGGGAAGAATTAAAAGAATAACAATTGATATAGCGAGAGCAATCACTCCACCTAACTTATTCGGAATAGACCGAAGAATCGCATAAGCAAATAAAAAATATCATTCAGGTTGGATATGAGCCGGGGTAGAAAGAGGATTAGCTGGGATAAAATTATCAGGGTCCCCAAGTAAATAAGGATCCAATAAAGTTAAAACGGTAAGAGCAGTTAACATAATAACAAATCCTACAATATCTTTAAATACAAAATAAGGGTGAAAAGGGATTTTATCTATAGCTCTTGTAATACCAAGGGGGTTATTAGAGCCCGTTTGATGAATAAATAAAATATGAATTATAGTAGCAGCAGCAACTACAAAAGGAAACAAAAAATGGAAGGTATAGAAACGGTTCAATGTGGCGTTGTCAACAGCAAAGCCGCCTCAAATTCACTGTACTAAATCATTACCAATATAAGGAATAGCTGAAAAAAGATTAGTAATAACAGTAGCCCCTCAAAAAGATATTTGACCTCAAGGTAAAACATATCCTAAGAAAGCAGCGGCCATAGTCAATAAAAAAATAACTACACCTACAGATCAAGCATGTATATATATGTAAGATCCGTAATATATACCACGCCCTGTATGTATATAAAGACAAATAAAGAAAAAAGAGGCACCGTTAGCATGTATGGTTCGTAAAAGTCATCCATAATTTACATCTCGGCAAATATGAGCCACCCTAGAAAAAGCTAAATCAATATTAGGTGTATAGTGTATAGTTAAAAAAAGTCCTGTTAAAATTTGAATTATAAGACAAAGGCCTAAAAGAGAACCAAAGTTTCATAAAGTTGAAATATTAACGGGAGCGGGTAAGTCTACTAAAGCTCCATTCATAATCTTAAATAAAGGGTGTGTTTTTCGTATAGGTGTGGACATTAATTGTTTAATCGGAGAGGTCCAAAGAAAGGACTTACAATTTTTACTACAACAATAAGAGTTAAAAGCAGATAAAGGATAATAATTGAAGTTACCAGGCAAGATTGACTACTATAAATCATTCTTAACATTCAGTTAGGTCTTGCAGAAATTAAAGCTTTTGAAAAAGATCTTATTTTCATGTAAGCAGTTTCAATTATTAAAGGGTCAATAAATAGTGAAATAAAAGATAAAAAGATTAAAAAAATCGCAGCAAGAATAATTGCGGAGGAAATTTTAAATTCCTGGTTGGGGGCGAGAGATGAGACATAAACAAATAAAATAAGTATAGCCCCTAAAAAAACAAGAATCAAAATATAAGAAAATCAAAAGGTAGATAAGAATATACCCCTAAAAAGGGATACTAAAAAAGTCTGAAAAAGAAGAATTAGGCCTATCCTTAAAGGCTGTATTATATTAGAAAATAAAATGCTTGTTATTAATAGATTTAAACTTAAAAAAATTATTAAAGAGATATCAGAGAATAGTTTAAAATAAAATATTAGTTTTGGGAATTAAAGATAAAATAATTTTTTTCTCTGATGTTTTAAAAAGACTTACTTTATTTTAGGCTTACAAGACCAATGTTTTTATTAAACTATTAAAACTAATGATTGTTCTTTCTATATTTAAGTTGCTGATAATTTTGTCTATTTTTATAGGACTCATTAGGTTTGTTAGTAGGCGTAAACACATGCTAAATTCACTACTTAGTCTTGAGTTTATTATACTAATACTTTTTTGTTTTGTAAGTATAAGGTTTCAAAATCTAGGAACCGAAACTTACTTTTTATCATTTTTTTTAACCATGGCGGCTTGTGAGGGGAGATTAGGACTAGGACTTTTAGTTTCGCTTGTACGTACACACGGAAATGATTATTTTAACAATTTCTCGGTTTTATTATGTTAAGGTCACTTTTGTTTTTAATGGGAGGTTTATTAATTTTTGGTAGCTGAAAAATTTTATTATTTAGTTTGTTTTTTTATAGATTTGTATTAAGACTAAAATGTTTTAGTAGATGGACAATTGTTTATATTAGAGAGTTTTTTTTAATAGACAGGTTAAGGTATAATTTAATTATTTTAAGGTATTGAGTAGTTTCTCTTATAGTGTTAGCCAGAAAAAAAATTGAGTTGGTGAATAATTTTAAAAGATTGTTTTATATATGCTCAACCTTCTTGCTTATTTTTCTTTTACTTAGATTTTCAGTTTCTAATTTTTTAATATTTTATGTAATATTTGAAAGATCTTTAATTCCCACGTTAATATTGATTTTAGGATGAGGCTACCAGCCAGAACGTATTCAAGCAGGAGTATATATATTGTTTTATACTCTTTTTGCTTCTCTTCCCCTATTATTAGCAATTTTAATTTTCTATGAATCTAGTAGGTGTGTTAATCTAGCTTTTGTAATAAAATATTATGATTACAGACTAGTTGGCTTTATTTTATACTTAAGATGTGTTTTTGCATTCTTAGTTAAATTACCAATGTTTGGATTCCATTTATGGCTGCCTAAGGCACACGTAGAAGCGCCAGTTGCGGGATCTATAATTTTAGCCGGTGTTTTATTAAAGCTTGGAGGTTACGGATTATTCCGATTAATTCCTTTATTTACGTTTGTATGTAAAAAAACATCTTTCTTTTTTATTAGACTTAGGTTATTTGGGGGGTTTATCATTAGCTTAATATGTCTAATACAAGTAGATATAAAATCACTTATTGCTTATTCTTCAGTAGCTCATATAAGATTAGTTCTATGTGGGTTTTTATTATTTAACGTAATGTCAGCAAGAGGAGGAATCGTAGTTATAGTAGGTCATGGATTATGCTCCTCAGGTCTTTTCTGTATTGCAAATATATCATATGAACGAATTGGAAGACGGAGCTTAATAATTAGTAAAGGTCTGATTAATCTTATACCAACCCTTTGTATATGGTGGTTTTTACTTAGAGCAGGAAATATAGCTGCTCCTCCTTCGCTAAATCTGTTAGGAGAAATTATGCTTATTATTAGTATTGGTGGTTGAAATAAGATCACTTTAATCTATTTAGGATTACTATCTTTCTTTAGAGCGTCATATAGACTATACTTGTTTTCAATAAGACAGCACGGTAAATATTATAATAACTTGTTCTCATTTTGCTCCGGGAAAGTAAGAGAATATGTTACACTAGGATTACACTGAGTGCCTTTAAATGCTATTTTGCTAAATAGAAATATCTTAATAATTTAAAACGGTTAATATTTAGATAGTTTAAGCTAAAACGTTGGTTTGTGGTGCCAAAAATATAATTATTTTATTTTAAATCATTTTTAAATCAGTTTATGTCTACAAGTATAGAATAATTTTTTTACTAATAGGATCTTTAACTAATTTTGCGATATGTCTTAATTGTTTGTATTTAGGTAGGAGCGTGTATGTTGAATGAGAAATTGTTTCGCTAAATACTTGATCTATCTTTATAACTTTAATTCTAGATTGAATATCTCATCTTTTTATAAGAGCTGTTATATTAATTAGATCTATAGTATTATTTTATAGGGGAAGATATATGTCTCAGGATAGAAGCCAAGATCGTTTTATATTCTTAGTTTTATTTTTTGTCCTATCTATAATCTTTCTTATTATTAGACCTAATTTAGTGAGTATTTTATTAGGTTGGGATGGATTAGGACTAGTGTCTTACTGTTTAGTTATTTACTACCAAAATGAAAAATCAAATAATGCAGGAATGTTAACAGCCTTATCTAATCGAGTTGGGGACGTAGCTATTTTATTAAGGATTTTCTTAATATTTGAGGTAGGCAGGTGATCTTACATTTTTTATTTAGATATAATAAAAAGAATAGAGATAGTAGTCCTTCAAAGATTAGTAGTTCTAGCTGCTATAACAAAAAGAGCTCAAATTCCTTTTTCTTCTTGATTACCCGCTGCAATGGCAGCTCCTACTCCAGTATCTGCCCTAGTTCATTCATCTACTCTAGTAACTGCAGGCGTATATTTACTAATTCGTTTTAGTCCCTTGCTTGAAAGAAGAACTGCGTTTAAAGTGCTTTTTCTTATTTCAAGAACAACTATGTTTATGTCAGGATTAGGGGCTAATTTTGAGTATGACTTAAAAAAAATTATTGCTTTATCTACTTTAAGTCAGTTAGGGGTGATAATAAGAATCCTAAGTATAGGTCTAAAAGATTTGGCCTTCTTTCACTTAATCACTCACGCCCTATTCAAAGCACTCCTTTTCATATGTGCAGGTGCTTTAATTCATGTAGTAAAAGAATACCAAGATATCCGGTTGATAGGAAATCTTGTTTATTTTATGCCCTTAACTGGGAGCTACATAAGGGTGGCAAACCTGGCTTTATGTGGAACTCCTTTCCTAGCAGGATTTTACTCAAAAGATATAATCCTAGAAATAATATTTATAAGTGATTTGAACAAAATTATTTTTTTATTATTTTTTTTAGGGACTGGTTTGACTGTTTGTTACTCTTTTCGATTGGTGTACTATGTATTTACAGGTCAAATAAACTTAAGAGCTTTCCATAATATTGAAGACAGAGATTTAATAATCACTAACCCGATAACACCTTTATTTACAGGAGCAGTGTTCAGAGGAGCATTTATTTCTTGATTAATCTTTCCTTATCCTTATATAATTTGCATAAGATTTTATTTCAAAACCTTGGCTCTTTGAGTTAGAGTGGCTGGAGGACTATTAGGGTATTACTTAAATATAGTTAGAATAAACTATCCACTAAAGAGTCTTGACAACTACAGATTAGTAGTGTTCATAGGATCTATATGATTTATACCTTATTTAAGAACTAAAGGTCTTTCATCCGGCGTACTTAGGTATTCTCAAAAAATAAAAATCTTGTTAGATAAAGGCTGAAGAGAATTTTATGGAGGTCAGGGTATTTATCATTTTGTCTTTACCCAGAGTAATTTCTTAGAAATACTTCAAAGCAATGTTATTAAAGTTTTTATAATATTATTCATGATTTTTTTATTAATATCTTTAACTATACTACTTTAAATTTATGTAGCTAATTATTTAAAGCGTTGTGTTGAAGCCACAAAGAAAGTTGAATAACTCGTAGATAATAAAATGTTTTAAAAAGAATTAAAAATCTTTAGTTTTACAATGAAAATGTAAAGTGTTAGTTACACCATAAAAACAGGCATAAAAACGGAGTTTAACCGCTTAAAGAATAAGTTAGAAGCTTATATTTGTTCCTCTTACGCCCTTAACTAGAAGTCAGCTTCAGTTATATCATTAACAGTGATATGCCTCTATTTTGGCTTTAGTTAAGCAAGTAAAGATAAATTAATATCAAGGCTTAGGCCGAAACTAAGTGCGATTCGCTTTTTACTTTAAAGCCAGCTTATAAAAGCACTTCCTAATTGCAAATCAGATGTCATTGTTGACTATAGCTCTAGTTAGTTCAGTTTAATGCTCCCTGGTTTCACTCATGATATAACCCTAATAATAAAACAAGTAAAAAAAAAACTCCTACTAAAGATCAAGTTTGAATAAAAGAAGTTTTTAAAATAAAAGCTATAGGTAAGATAAGAGCAATTTCTACGTCGAAAATAAGAAAAATAATAGCAATTAAAAAAAATCGTATAGAAAAAGGTAAACGGGCAGATCTTTTTGGATCAAACCCGCATTCAAAGGGTGAACTTTTCTCTCGGTCTTTAATTATTTTTTTTGCTAATAAAGATGCTAAAAGTATTACTGCGATTCCAACAACAATTGTAAAAGAAATAGAGGTTAGTAATGTAAGTATTACTCTTTCTAAAAATTTAGATTTTCTGATTGGAAGTCAAATGTAATGATTATACTAAAAAAGTTTATCCACCTCACCAGTAAATAGTTAGATATAAAAAAAGTCAAACGACATCAACAAAATGTCAATATCAGGCAGCAGCCTCAAAGCCAAAATGATGTTTATTAGAAAAGTGACATTTAAAAAGACGGTATAAACAAACTCCTAAAAATGTAGTGCCAATTAATACATGAAGTCCATGGAACCCCGTTGCTACAAAAAAAGTTGAACCGTAAACGGAGTCAGCGATTGAGAAAGTCGCTTCTAGATATTCAAGGGCTTGAAGACCCCTGAAATAAATTCCCAGTAAAACAGTTAATAAAAGACTTTGAACAGCTTCATCTAATTTAGATTCTATAATTGCGTGATGAGCCCAGGTAACTGTTGCCCCTGAAGATAAGAGAATAATAGTGTTTAATAAAGGTACTTTAAAAGGATTAAATACTACGACTCCTGCAGGCGGTCAGACACTCCCAATATCTACATTAGGGGATAGTCTACTATGGAAGAATGCCCAAAAAAAAGAAAAGAAAAAAAGAACTTCTGAGGTAATAAAAAAAATTACCCCTCAGCGAAGGCCATTTACAACAATTTTAGTATGAAGTCCTTGGAAAGTCCCTTCTCGTGAAATGTCTCGCCATCATTGGTATATAACTAAAGAAGTTGAAATTAATCCTAAAATTAAAAGAGATTCATCAAATTTGTTAAACCATTTAACAAGTCCGACTGTTAATATTATAGCTCTAATTGACCCTGTTAATGGCCAAGGGCTTATATCTACTAAATGGTAAGTGTGGTGTCCATGAGATGATGTCATTAGTTAATTTACTTCTCTAGAGTAAAGAGTTCTTAAAACAGCAAAAACGTAAGATTGGATTATTGCTACCGCAGTCTCTAAAACCAATAATAAGATTTGAGCTCCAATTAACACCATTAAAATTGTTAAAGGAAGGCCTGTTGCTCTTGACTCTAACAAAGTTAATAAAAGGTGTCCCGCTATTATATTTGCCGAAAGCCGAACAGCAAGAGTTCCAGGTCGGATAATATTCCTAATAGTCTCAATTAATACTATAAAAGGTATCAAAGCGCCAGGAGTTCCTTGAGGAACTAAATGAGCGAATATGTGCTGAGTGTGATTGATCCAGCCGAATAATATAAAGCTAATTCATAGTGGTAAAGACAGTGATAATGTTATAGATAGATGAGAAGTTGATGTAAAAATATAAGGCATGAGACCTAAAAAATTATTAAATAAAATAAATCTGAATAAAGATGTGAAAATAATAGTTGTTTTAGATTGTCTAGGAGTTAGTAAAGCTTTAAACTCATTATGTACCCCTTCAATGATTTTATTTCACAATAAAGATCATCGAGAAGGTATCATCCAGTATACAAAAGGAATAAATAATAAACCTAGGAAAGTAGAAAGTCAATTTAAAGGAAGATTAGTCAAGGATGAAGAGGGGTCAAATACGGAAAATAAGTTTGTTATCATTTTCAGTTTAAAGAAATATTATTTAAAGTTTTAGAAGATAAATTAGCTTTTTTAGGGGCTTTAGTAAAATAGTTAACAACTAAAAAAATTATAAAAGTGATCGAGAAAATTAAAAATAAATTTAACCATATTATAGGAGCTATTTGAGGGATCTGAAAATATTCTAAAAAGAATTACTTAAGCTGGACAGGCTTACGTTATTAATTAACTAATCTTCAACAGAAGAGGGCGTTACCCCTATATTAGGTTTAAAAGACCTAAACTTACTTTCAGACACCTGTTGAATTATTCATCAAATAGATAAACTCAGTTTAAAAAGTATTTAGATAAAACAGCTTCAACAGAAATGGGTATAAATCTGTGGTTAGTTCCACAGATTTCAGAACATTGTCCATAAAAGAGCCCCGGGCGATTAATATAAAATCTAGTTTGATTAAGTCGCCCTGGAATAGCATCAGCTTTTACACCTAGAGCTGGAACAGTTCAGGAGTGAATAACGTCAGTAGCTGTTACTAAAACACGAATTTGGGTTTGAGTTGGCAATACAGTTCGATTATCAACTTCTAAAAGACGGAAGTCACCCGGTTGAAGGTCTTTTGTAGGGAGTATATAAGAATCAAACTCTACAGCTAAAAAATCTGAATACTCATAAGATCAGTACCATTGGTGACCTACAGTTTTAAGGGTGATAATAGGGTTATTTACTTCATCTAAAAGATAAAGAAGACGAAGAGACGGAAGGGCAATAAAAATTAAGATAATAGCGGGAAGAACAGTTCAAACAATTTCAATTGTTTGACCTTCCAATAAAAAACGATTCGTAAGTTTGTTAAAAAATAACGTTCCTATAATATACCCAACTAATACAGTAATCAGAGTTAAAATTACCATTACATGGTCATGAAAAAAAATTAATTGTTCTATTAAAGGAGAGGCTCTGTCTTGTAGTGATAAGTGTCTTCAAGTCGGCATTAGTTTCTAAAAGAAGTAAAACTTCCTAATAGGAGCTTAAATCCTAGGCATCTGTCTGCCATTTTAGAAATAAGAAATCAGAGGAACTTCTATATATCTATGGTCAGCAGGAGGAAGATCATGCTGTCATTCAATTATAGTAGGTATAAATATAGCAAAAAGAATTGGTCGCTGAGCCGAGAAAGCTTCTCAGACAATTATGATAAAGAAAAAAACAGAAACCATAGAAATTGTAGAACCAATTGAAGAAATTACATTTCAAGTAGTAAATCCATCTGGGTAGTCTGAATATCGTCGAGGTATTCCGTTCAAGCCTAGGAAGTGTTGAGGAAAGAATGTAATATTAACTCCAATAAACATCGCAAAAAAATGAATTTTAAGTAGAGATGTGTTTAAGGTTAATCCAGTAAATAAAGGGAATCAGTTAATTACCCCTGCGAAAATACCAAAGACAGCTCCTATAGATAAAACGTAGTGGAAATGAGCAACCACATAATATGTGTCATGAAGGACGATATCAATAGAAGAATTAGATAAAACAATTCCTGTTAAACCCCCTACAGTAAATAAAAAAACAAAACCTAAAGCCCAAAGTAAAGAGGAGTTATATGTAAATTGAGTGCCGTGTAGAGTGCCCAACCATCTGAAAATTTTAATACCAGTAGGAACGGCAATAATTATAGTAGCAGATGTAAAATAAGCTCGGGTATCAACGTCTATACCGACTGTAAATATGTGGTGAGCTCAGACTACAAAACCAAGAATACCAATAGTAATCATAGCATAAATCATACCTAAAGTTCCGAAAGCCTCTTTTTTACCAGATTCTTGATTAATAATGTGGGAAATTATACCAAAGGCAGGTAAAATTAAAATATATACTTCTGGGTGACCAAAGAATCAGAAAAGATGCTGGTATAAGATAGGGTCCCCCCCACCTACAGGGTCGAAAAAAGATGTATTAATGTTTCGGTCAGTTAAGAGCATCGTAATAGCTCCGGCTAACACAGGAAGAGAAAGAAGAAGGAGTAAAGCAGTAATAAAAACTGCTCAAACGAATAAAGGTAGTTGATCTATTGATATTCCTGGGGCCCGTATGTTAATAACGGTAGTCAAAAAATTAACAGCTCCTAGGATAGAAGAGACCCCAGCTAAATGAAGAGAAAAAATACCAAGATCAACCGAAGGGCCCCTATGAGCAATTCCAGCGGATAAAGGAGGATAAACAGTCCATCCAGTCCCGACCCCTCTTTCTACTATTCCTCTCGTTAATAGTAAAGTAAGAGAAGGTGGTAATATCCAAAATCTTATATTGTTTATACGAGGAAAAGCTATGTCAGGAGCTCCAAGTATAAGAGGTACTAATCAGTTTCCAAACCCCCCAATTATGATTGGTATTACCATAAAAAAAATTATAACGAAAGCGTGAGCAGTAACTACTACATTATAGATTTGATCATCACCAATAAATCTGCCTGGTTGACCTAGTTCAACACGGATGATTAAACTTAAAGCAGTTCCTACTATCCCAGCTCAAGCACCAAATAAAAAGTATAAAGTCCCAATATCTTTGTGGTTTGTAGAGAATAATCATCGTTGCAT